CTAGGACAAGAGTCGAGGCTGTCAATGCAATTTCATAACTAGTTGGTGCGTTCAAATAATCAAAAGAGGTTCTGCCTATAATTGAATTTGATTGGATTCACTTGACAGAATCCAATCAAGCAGAATCCAATTTTGATACAACGCAATTCAAAAATGAAATAAATAAAAATACAAAATCTATAAAAATAGAATAGATTAAAGGGTGGGGCAAAAACTTATTAGATACCATTGCCTCCGGTATCTAATAAGTTCTACCTACTATTGGATTTGAACCAATGACTCCCGCCGTATGAAAGCAATACTCTAACCACTGAGTTAAGTAGGTCATTCATCATCCCAAAGAGAACCAAATGGAACCCATCCTATCGATGGATTATAAATATCATATTCTTTATAAGCAATAAGAATCGAACCAATACCACTCAAAAATTTAGGATGTTGGATCATAGAATATTCATCTTGACAACAAATTATATACATGATAAAATATGCATCACAAGCACTAAGGGCTATAGCTCAGTTGGTAGAGCACCTCGTTTACACGCGCGCCAATGTTTTTCAGGGGAATCCGCCATACAATTCAAAAATGGATCTTATTGAGAAATCGATGTCTTACTCCATAATAACTTTAAGAGAACAATAGCTTGACGAGAGGTTCGGTCCTATTTGAGTGCCTTGTTAGGTACCAAGCGGGCTCCATCTTGAGATATTGATAAGGTGAATACCAGTATATTTAATGCTAGGCATAATGAGTATAAGGCCCTCAAAAAATCTCTTTTCGTCCTATGAACTTGAAGGTGTATGAAGTTTCATATTGGATTTTTTAAGCCGGACGATAGAGACTTCATTTAACTTAAAATTCTAGGCCAAAGGCAGACCTATGTCAAAATAACTTCACCCTTGAAACACTTTGGTAGTGCTCCTGAATTAGAATCCCAAATAATGAATCAGAGCACATGGAGCCATCTCCTTATTTTCTGTCAAGAAAAAAAATATGGCGGATTGGCTGATATTTCTATCAGTTAATGAAAGAGCCCAATGCAAAAAAAATGCATGTTGGGTCTTTGAAACAGTTCAGATCATTTTGATAATAATAAGTTTGATCTGTTTTACCGAGAAGGTCTACGGTTCGAGTCCGTATAGCCCTAGAGCCCTATAAAAAAAATGAATAAAATTCAAATTTTCATTTGAAAGAAAAAATTGTATAATTTTGATTTCTTCATTCTTGTTTGTTGCTTGTAACTTGTAACTGACCGGTTGGTTCATCGAAACGAAACTAAATTTGTCCTAGAAACTCACTCACGGGAATTGTTTAAAGCAGAACAGAAAACCGAAAAACGTATTTCAAGGGATCGAGTCGATCTTTTTCCAAACAAACCAACCCTTCGTCCTTAATCGTCGGAGGGAAATTACATATGAATTTTCCTGCCCACAATCAAGGAGTTAAGCCAGTGATACTCCTTTTCTTTGGTATACCTGACCAAGACCCGGCGAAGCACACCAAAAGAAAAAGGGGTTCTTTTTCTGTATTCAATCAAGAGAAAACCCCACCCAGATCTAAGAAACGGAATATACCAACACTAAGATTAAGATATTCGAAATCCTGAGATGGAAATACCTACCCATTCTCTTACATTTGAATACTTGTTCTATTCTAAATTACTAAGAAAAAAAAACTCCCGACTCTATTCCTAAAAAATCCAAATTTCGAACTCGCATTTTTATAAAGAAAATTCAAATACAAATAATCAAAAGAATAATAAATTCGAAATTCTTAAACACCTTAAACACAAAATAAGAATTCTATGTTGCTTTCTTTAGGAAGAATCCTAGGTGAAAACAAGAAAATTTGTCTAAGTGTAACATCTAGGGTTATACTAACTAAAGCAATTACTAAAGCAATTAAATAAAATTGAACTAAAAAACTGAATAAAATAATAGAATTAAGTAGACTGGAAATAGGATCCCGATCAAGTCAGTCGATAAATCTTGAAATGAGATATGCCCTGCAATAATCAAAGGAAACTAGATGGTTTGGTCAAAATGAATTCTTGTTTTGACTAACTAGTTATCGATGACTTTACAACTTCAATTCGAATCAACCAATCCGGTATATTTTCCACGTTCATAGGAGTGCGTCTATGTTTTTGCTTTACGAATATGATATTTTTTGGGCATTTCTAATAATATCAAGTCTTATTCCTATTTTGGCATTTTTAATTTCTGGGATTTTAGCCCCGATTAGAAAAGGGCCGGAGAAACTTTCTAGTTACGAATCGGGTATAGAACCAATGGGCAACGCTTGGTTACAATTTAGAATCCGTTATTATATGTTTGCTCTAGTTTTTGTTGTTTTTGATGTTGAAACGGTTTTTCTTTATCCATGGGCAATGAGTTTCGATGTATTGGGCGTATCTGTATTTATAGAAGCTTTAATTTTCGTGCTTATCTTAATTGTTGGTTTAGTTTATGCATGGCGGAAGGGAGCATTGGAATGGTC